ATTCAATTTGTCAATTTCGAATTGATTCTTCTTGAATACAAATTACGATAATGTATATTATTCCTCGAATCGTTCGTTGAGAGGTAAAGGATTAAACCCTTTTAAGATAAGAAATAAAGTTTTTGATCGGAATATGAATCAAACGAGGATCCCTTAACTAGTAAGGGATCCATAGAACGAATCGCACTTTTACCACTAAACTATACCCGCTCCAATGCGATTATTGTATAAAAATGGACCTTTTGTCCAACAAGGGAATCAGAAATAGGATCATAAAAGAATCATGAAAATTCTAGTGTTGACGTGTTTCGTAAGGGGATCTAATGAAATTAAGAAAAGAGGACTCATTTCATTTTTGGATCTTGTTTTGCTAAAGGTGTTTTGACAGCTACATCTCGACAAAACTACTTATATTTAAGCCATAACATAAAAATGCATTGTGCAAGAATCCTTAGTTCCATTCTTTTTTTTCTTTTAGATACTTTACCGGAAAAAAAGAAAGATCAAACATAAGAAATGACATTCTTATGTTTGATCTTGTTTCAATAACAAGTATTCTTTTTTTCAGATCAAATAAATCATTTTTATCCAGGATTCATGGGAACAAAAAAGGCCCGGCCAGGTACTGACCTGGCCGGGCCGAAAAACTAGTTTTTTTTTATAATAATTTCTTAATAATTTCTAATAATTTTATTCGATTTCTATTTTCTATTTATAAATATATATTATATATAAATAGAAATAAATATAAATTAAATATTTAAATATATTATAAAATCTATTATAATTATAAAAATATATATATATATAAGATATATATAAAATAGAAAAATTCAAAGAGAGATAAGATATAAATAGAAAGAAGAACCTTTTTCAATTGGGGAGAGATGGCTGAGTGGACTAAAGCGTCGGATTGCTAATCCGTTGTACGAATTTTTCGTACCGAGGGTTCGAATCCCTCTCTTTCCGTTTCCGTCGATGATTTGGTATTTTATTTACCTTTTGAATTTATAGAACAGAGCCTCTTTTGTTTCTTTTCTTTGTTTGTTCGATTTTTTATTTATATTAACGATTAACTTTTATTTTTGAATTATTTAGATTTATATATTTATTTTATTATTTTTATTATTTATTTATTATTTAATTATTAAGATAATAAGAATATTTCAAAATCAAGCACAAGCAAGGAAAACACAGAAAACAAAAGAATCCTATTTTTTATTCTTCACGTCCCGGATTACGTCCTGGATCGTTAGATAGGAATCCGAAGATGAAAAGAGAAACAAAGAATATCACTACCGTGTAAACAAATAGTTTTAGAGTAAGCATTACAGAATCTCCAAGATCATTAAAAAAAAAAAGAGAAAAAGAGAGAGAATAGATTCTCCTATACTACACATTATGTTTCTTTTGATACTAAGAAATGAAGTGATTTCGAGAAATAGAAAAAACTTTTCGGAAATTTATTTGTAATAAGAGTCGATTCCTTTATTACCAAAAATCTTCTTTCATATCCATAATTAGATATTGGTGGGGGACTCATAATAGGATTTTTCAATGGAAAAAATGTAAGAATGAGGAAATGAGATGGTCCAGATTTTTCTTGTCTATAAAAAAAATTTCAATATTTGAATCGAGGATTCACACTGTAAAACTTATCTAATCTTATAAATTTAAATTGTTAAAATCTTCGAATTTCTTTTTTTTTCGAATAAATTCTGAATTTTTCTAGGTTCTAGGACAGTATTCAAATTAAAGATCTCATCGAAAACTTACAGCAGCTTGCCAAACAAAAGCTAAGAGAAAAAAGAGTACAGGTATTACTGGCATAATATCAACAATTGGATTCAAAAAAGCGTAGGCTTCAGGTAATTTCGCGAAGAAAAAACTACTTGAATAAAGGGCGGAGTTAATACAAATACAGACCAAACTAAAGATATTAAGCATAACAAACATTTTGTTCTTTAAGATAATTGTATTTTTTCTTTTTGTGAGTTAAATTAATTAAGATTAAGTTAATATTCTTATTAATATATTCTGAATTTTATAATAAATGAATTATTAATTTCGTTTTTTTTTTTGTTGTTATTTATCTCATTTATTATTTCATTTATGATTTATTAGGATTTATACTATTTAAAAATATCTATTATAATAATAAATAAAAAAGAAATCCAAATAAAAAATGAAAATAATAAAAAAAAAACGAAATTAATTACGAATAAAATGATGAATCAAATAAAAAAAAGTAGACCCCAAAAATCCTTCTTTGATTTTAACTTATCCAATTCCAAATCTTTGCATTCTGAAATAAAACGAAAATAAAATAGAAGAAATCATACTTTCATGCAATATCTTAATTGAATTATATGGAATGATCCAAAATCTCAGTTTAATTCTATATCTAGACATATCCAAATTCTAGCAACAATTTATTCTATAGATATTTAGATATTTGGACTGGAATTGACGAACAACCAATACCAATAATAGTGTTTATTAGTGTCGAATAGAAATAGAAATGGGGCGTGGCCAAGCGGTAAGGCAACGGGTTTTGGTCCCGCTATTCGGAGGTTCGAATCCTTCCGTCCCAGAGCATATCCATTCATGATATATATCATATCTGAATACAAATTGTATATCAGAATAAAGATTGCCCTCTTTTGAGAAACCTTCTGTTTAAGAGTATATAATATTGGGTAGAATGTGATTCTTCTTTTTTTTTTTTAATGATTCGTCTCTAAATCAAGTCACTTTGAAGATCTAGATTCCAAAAAGAACTTCTTTTTTTTTTTATTCGTGTTATTGTATATTAAAATGTATTATATTAAAATGTATATTAAAAAGAAAATTTTATTATAATAATAATTATATTATAAAATAATTAATAAAATAATAAAAATTCAAATTCTATTTATTTTTCTATTTTTTATTATATTTATTATTATTTTAATTTCTATTTTTCTAAGAATAGAAATTCTATTCCTACAATATCGAGTTAATTTGAATTTTTGTTGATACTTCTTTACTTTAGAGATTTGCCATTCATATAGAAGGAAAAAAATATGGATTATTATGTATCGATTGAATCAATGACTATTCATGATTTCATAATTGAATCAATTACATACCGGCTACAAACTATAGGAATGTTATGGTAAAACTTCGTTTGAAACGATGTGGCAAAAAGCAACGTGCGACTTGAAAGACATGATTAGATTAGCTGTGGATTCTTACATCCACCATTTTTCTATTATATAGAAATGAGGGTGCTCTTGGCTCGACATCGTTTGTTCTGTTCCACTCGAATTCATTTTTTTGGGGAGGGGAGAGGGGTTGATGATGGAAATAGTACATGATGGAGCTCGAGTTGATTCATTTCTCAGGGGCAAGTTTCTAGGGTTAGTGAAAATTAATAAGTTAGAACAACTTCGTAAGTATATTTTCGATATAGAAATCGAAAGGATCCAATTCGAGCAAGTTTAAAAAAAAGTCAAATTTGTTGGAATTGGTAAAACTATTTCGATCCAAAGTGGATCTGGGGGAATCAACCATCTATTTGTATGATTCTTTGATGGAAAGAAAAAAGATTGGTATGTTGCTGCCATTTTTGAAACGATTAAAGATCCTCGAAGTAATGTCTAAACCCAATGATTCAAGGAAAAGCTAACGGATCATGGAACAAGTAAATACCATTTTCAATTGTCTCAACAACTATATTAGACTGAAGACGAAAAAGACATTCTAAAGGAGACAGACAAGAAAGGGGGGTAGAGACTGCTCAATAAATGAAATAAAATACCTAACTAAAGGTTTTGTTTTCCTTTGAGTTATTTGAGAGTTATCCAACTTGAGTTATGAGGTTGCGAATACGAGTGATCTTTTTTCGGGAAAGAAAAAGAAAAAAGGATTTAATTTAAATCATAGTTTAATTGATTTGATGATTTTATGGATCTATTTGACATCCTAATTTTATACATAGACATAATTTCGAATTTTCTCGAGCCGTACGAGGAGAAAACTTCTTATACGTTTCTAGGGGGGGTGTATTGTTTATCTATATCTATCCCAATGAGCCGTTTATCGAATCGTTGCAATTGATGTTCGATCCCGAAGAGAGGGGAGAGATCTTCGGAGAGTGGGTTTTTATGATCCGATAAAGAATCAAACCCATTTAAATATTCCTGTTATTCTATATTTCCTTGAAAAAGGCGCTCAACCTACAGGAACTGTTCAGGATATTTCAAAAAAGGCGGGTGTTTTTATGGAACTTTGTCCTAATCAACAAACGAAATTCAATTAATGAAATAAATAAATAAAAAAGAAAGAGGGTGTGGATGACTTGTATATAGATTTATATAATCCTTTTCTCTCTTATCCCCCCCCGCTCTCTTGCTCTATTCATACCTAATTTTTTATTTATTATTGCTGCCATAGAATGCTGTTTTCTATAACTACAAAAATCCATTTTTATTGATATAAATAATATAAAATAAAAAAATGGACAAATGAATAATGAAGTAATAAATGAAGTAATTGGGTTTATAAATACATTACCCTCAATATCGGTGTTTTTTGTTGGAATTCTCTGAAGAGATTTAAAAAGAAAGGGGGGTTAGGTTAAGCTTTCTTATTCTATTTAGATTATATTGATTGAATTATTATATTTTTGATTGAATAAACCCGATCTCCACTTTTTTCCTTAATTTTCGCATACGCCTTTTTTGTATCTATGTCGATTATTTATGTAGTGTTAATACAACATAATTGCTTAGTTTTTTTATTTACTTTATTTTATATTCTTAGTATTTATTACTTTGTTATTATTAATTTGAATTAAATTCAATTGGATTTCAATTGGTATTTATTAAATTGTTATTTAATATTTAAGTTTCTAATTTGTTTATTTTCTCCATTGTATTTTTTTTTCAACATTAATATTGACAACAGTGTATCAAACAAATATAATCCGATCGTGAATAAATGGATCTATTTATTTCCCTTCCATAGGATTTTGTTTTTTTTTTACTTCATCAAATGGATGGGTTCGTTGGATTTTCTGTGATATAAACAAGAAAAGAGGTTTTTTTTTTTAATTAAAGAAATCGAATAAGAATATTAGAATCTAAAATAGATATAGATATTATAATTTATAATAATTATTATTATAAATTATTATTTATTATTATATTATTATTATAATAATAAATAATATATATAATAATATAAATAATAATATAAATTTTAAATAATATAATAATAAAAAAAAAAAGAGATTAATAAAGAAAATGAAAATAATGTATAACATAGGAAACAAGGGGGTGGTCCATAAATTGTGATTCTCTTTTTTTATCTGAGAAAATTTCTTGTATTTTCATCGGATCTGTTCATTTTTATGTTCAGAATCGATTCGACTTCGACATTTTTCATTTTTTTTTCTTTCAATTTGAATTTGAATTTTCCATTTTAATGGAATATCTTTTTTATTATCCAATTCAATCTTTTTATTTATTTTGATTGCGATTGTATCTACACATCCCATTTTTTTAGTTTATTTTTGTAGTTTATTTTATTAGGGTTGCTAACTCAATGGTAGAGTACTCGGCTTTTAAGTGCGACTCAATTTTTTACACATTTCTATGAAGCAATAGATTCGTCCATACCATCGGTAGAGTTTGTGAAACCACGACTGATCCAGAAAGGAATGAATGGAAAAAGCAGCATGTCGTATCAATGGAGAATTCTAAGAATATTTCATTGTTATTGGATCGGGCCCAAATCCTTGTTTGAATTCTTGGCTCGGAACAAAAGAAATTCACCGTTGGGTTGAATTAATAAATGGATAGAGTTTGGCGGCTCCAATTATAGGGAAACAAAAAGCAACGAGCTTTCGTTTTGAATTTGAATGATTACCCCATCTAATTATACGTTAAAAATAATATTAGTACTTGATGCGGGAAAAGCTTTTCCCATGAATGGATTATTTATTTTTGTTATGAATCCTAACTATTAGCTATTCTCCATTATATTATGGGGTGGTGATAAATGTGTAGAAGAAAGAGTATATTGATAAAGATATTTTTTTTTTCCAAAATCAAAAGAGCGATTGGGTTGAGAAAATAAAGGATTTCTAACTATCTTGTTATCCTAGAACGAACATAAAACAATTAGATGGAAAAAGCGAGTAGAGAGAGTCCGTTGATGAGTCTTACTTGTTTTCTAGGCATCTATTCCATTTTTATTCGAATAGAATACCCTGTTTTGACTGTATCGCACTATGTATCATTTGATAACCCAATAAATCCTCGATCCTTGGCCCAAATCGAATTTCAAAAATGGAGGAATTTCAAGTATATTTAGAACTAGATAGATCTCGCCAACATGACTTCCTATACCCACTTATTTTTCGGGAGTATATTTATGCACTTGCTTATGATCATGGTTTAAATAGCTCCATTTTGGTGGAAAATCTAGGTTATGACAATAAATCTAGTTTACTAATTGTAAAACGTTTAATTACTCGAATGTATCAACAGAATCATTTGATTATTTCTGCTAATGATTCTAACAAAAATCCATTTTGGGGGTACAACAAGAATTTGTATTCTCAAATAATATCAGAGGGGTTTGCCGTCAGTGTGGAAATTCCATTTTCCCTACAATTAATCTCTTCCTTAGAGGAGCCAGAAATCGTAAAATCTTATAATTTACGATCAATTCATTCAATATTTCCTTTTTTTGAGGAAAAATTTCCATATTTAAATTATGTGTCAGATGTACGAATACCCTACCCTATCCATCTGGAAATCTTGGTTCAAATCCTTCGATACTGGGTGAAAGATGCCTCTTCTTTTCATTTATTAAGGCTCTTTCTTTATGAGTATTGTAATTGGAATAGTCTTATTACTAAAAAAAAATGGATTTATACTTTTTCAAAAAGGAATCCAAGATTTTTCCTGTTCCTATATAATTGTTATGTATGTGAATACGAATCTATCTTTCTTTTTCTCCGTAACAAATCTTCTTATTTACGATTAACATCTTCTGGAGTCCTTTTTGAGCGAATCCATTTCTATGCAAAAATAGAACATTTTGTCGAAGTCTTTGATAAGGATTTTCCGTCCACCCTATGGTTCTTCAAGGACCCTTTCATTCATTATGTTAGATATCAAGGAAAATCCATTCTGGCTTCAAAGAATACGCCCTTTTTGATGAAAAAATGGAAATACTATCTTATCCATTTATGGCAATGTCATTTTTTTGTTTGGTATCAACCAGGAAAGATCCATATAAACCAATTATCCGAGCATTCATTTTACTTTTTGGGCTATTTTTCAAATGTGCAACTAAATCCTTCAGTGGTACGGAGTCAAATGTTGGAAAATTCATTTATAATCGAAAATGTGATGAAAAAGCTTGATACAATAATTCCAATTATTCCTCTAATTAGATCATTGGCTAAAGCAAAATTTTGTAATGTATTAGGGCATCCCATTAGTA